TAATAATCGTTGATCAGCAAGAAGAATATACGGCTCTTCGAGAATGTATCACTTTGGGAATTCCAACGATTTGTTTAATCGATACAAATTGTGATCCGGATCTCGCGGATATTTCGATTCCAGCCAACGATGACGCTATAGCTTCAATCCGATTAATTCTTAACAAATTAGTATTTGCAATTTGTGAGGGTCGTTCTAGCTATATACGAAATTCTTGATTAATAATAAGATAAGTAAATTTTGGGGGGAACTCCATATAATCGATTTATTGAATCGGTTATTATTCTTGACTAGCATAAAAGAGATAAAAACCGGAGATTTTCTGTGATTAGTTGAGACTAAAAATATATAATTCAAGTAGGCAAATCGAAAAAAAGATGGTTGAATCAAAATAATTCCTTTTTAAGTTCTATTTCTTTCAGAGGGTAATATGAATGTTCTATTATGTTCTATCAAAACACTAAAGGGTTTATACGATATATCCGGTGTGGAAGTAGGCCAACATTTCTATTGGCAAATAGGAAGTTTCCAAGTCCATGCCCAAGTACTTATTACTTCTTGGGTCGTAATTGCTATTTTATTAGGTTCAGCCCTTATAGCTGTTCGTAATCCACAAACCATTCCTACTGACGGTCAGAATTTCTTTGAATATGTCCTTGAATTCATTCGAGACGTGAGCAAAACTCAAATTGGCGAAGAATATGGTCCATGGGTTCCCTTTATTGGAACTATGTTTCTATTTATTTTTGTTTCAAATTGGTCAGGGGCTCTTTTACCCTGGAAACTTATCCAGTTACCTCACGGAGAGTTAGCCGCACCCACAAATGATATAAATACGACCGTTGCTTTAGCTTTACTCACGTCAGTAGCATATTTTTATGCGGGCCTTACAAAAAAGGGGTTGGGTTATTTCGGTAAATATATTCAACCAACCCCGATCCTTTTACCTATTAACATTTTAGAAGATTTCACAAAACCGTTATCGCTTAGTTTTCGACTTTTCGGAAATATTTTAGCTGATGAATTGGTAGTTGTTGTTCTTGTTTCTTTAGTACCTTTAGTAGTTCCTATACCTGTCATGTTCCTTGGATTATTTACAAGCGGTATTCAAGCTCTTATTTTTGCAACCCTAGCTGCGGCTTATATAGGCGAATCCATGGAAGGTCATCATTGACTAGTTTCCGACGGAGTCTTTTTAGCTTAGCCTGACGCAATGTATGCGCCGTTTAAGGTAATCCACTTAGGGAAGATAAATATAAGGTATAAATAAAGATATAAACGATCTAGAGTAATTGTAAAAAAGGTACGATATTTTTGAGTTGTAAAAAAAAAAAATGGATTGGTTTGCGTAGGAACGGGGGGTTGAACTAGGTGTATATAATCTAATCGCCATAAGACAACTCGTGTGAATCTTTCGAAGAATGATTCGAGAATCCCGATGACTTTAAGATACAATATTTGGTTTACGGTTTGGGGGAAAAACATGTATATGTGATATTAGACATTAACTAGGTATATATGAACTAAAGATATATCTAATTTGTCTTACTATTGTGAATTTAGATACGGATTTCAATAGAAGCCTTTCCATTTCGTCTGTTATTGTGAATTGAATATTGGTTGATTGTATCATTAACTATTTCTTTATTTTTGTTTTGGCGCGAGGAAAACTTATCATGAATCCACTAATTTCTGCCGCTTCCGTTATTGCTGCTGGATTGGCTGTCGGGCTTGCTTCTATTGGACCTGGGGTTGGTCAAGGTACTGCTGCGGGACAGGCTGTAGAAGGGATCGCGAGACAACCAGAGGCGGAAGGAAAAATAAGGGGTACTTTATTGCTTAGTCTAGCTTTCATGGAAGCTTTAACAATTTATGGGCTGGTTGTAGCATTAGCTCTTTTATTTGCGAATCCTTTTGTTTAATCCTAAAAACGCATATTTTTGTTTATTTCCGTGGATTTGCTGCTCTTGTTTTTTCAAATTCTTTTAATATGTAACTTCTACAATTAAATTACTTAGGAACAACAACCCACGGAAATCGCCGGTTTGAGGATGAGGATACAACTCACTTTTTCCTTTACCTTCTTCGTCCAATGGACGAACTTTTTTTAGGAAGTATCACAATTGTATTGTAACAAACGAGGTATTTCGCAACTGACCCGTATAAGACCTGGTACCTAATTCGAATCGAATAAGTATCAGGCTTATTGGAAATTTCCAATTGGAAAAAATCCATTCAAACCCATTTATAAATCAATATATTTTTTGACTCAATTTAGTATTTTCTATTTAGAAATAGGGAAATTCATAATAAAATAAAAGACTATAAAATAAATAGTCTATCTATAAATATAAGAAAGCTATAACTATAAGAAAGAGGAGATCGTATGAAAAATGTAACCGATTCTTTCCTTTCCTTGGGTTATTGGCCATCCGCCGGGAGTTTCGGGTTTAATACTGATATTTTTGCAACCAATCTAATAAATCTAAGCGTAGTTCTT